ACCTTTACTTGACTTAATCTTTCCATTATACCCTTTCTTTAATATCTTTGATAGAACAAAAAATGATAAATTCTTTCATTCTTTTTCTGACCAATCAAAAAAAGAAAAATTCGAAAATTCTATAAGGTTAAATAAAATAAAAAATTCGATTGATTATTTAATGTACTTGCTATGCTTAGTGTGTGACCCGTTGGTTTTTAAAGGTAAAGGTCAATCTTAAAAAAATAGACTGATCAATACTATGAATGAATAAATATAGAATTAATAACCAACTCATCGCTTCACATTATCTGGATCTGGATTCAAAAAAGCAGTCAAGATATGATATATTGGCCTTTGTATTGTAGGAATTGCAATCTTTTTTACTCTTTTTTACATTACATAAATAAAAAAAAGCAATTTGATTATGAATTGTAAAGCAAAATCAAAAATTATACAGATAAATGATAGGGTGAGAGAAAGAAAAAAAAATTAATGATATATGATTCCAATATGTAAGGTCTACGAGTCATCTCGTAAAAGCTAATGTAATAAAGCACCAATAGCTATTTATTGATAGTCAAAATCCTACTCATAAAACAAAAAATTAAGAGCCTCGAGCCAATAAAGACTGATAAAATTGGCTCAAGAAAAAATGGGATTGGAGGCTTCATTATAGAATTAAGACCTAACCATTAACCGAGAAGCGATGGGAACGACGGAACCTGTAAAGACATAAGATTCTATTGAAAATAAATCTTAATAATTTTTTAACGGGCAGGATGGCGAAACGAACCAAGAAACAATCCATTTTTTTTTATTTTGAGAGGAGAGGTTTGGGGATAACCCTAGAAATAAAGTAAAAACGGAAAGAGTAAATATTCGCCCGCGAAGGTTTTTTTATGTTATTGGATTTCTAAATTTTAAGTGATCTGATATCATCATAATAAATATAGATATAGATTCATTATCATTAGAAGATTATAAGAAAAAAAGTCCATTATACATAAATTATATAAAATAATTATCTAAAAATTTGAATTTCAAATTATCTATCAATCTAGAATTGACATAGAATACGTAGTTCTATATAAAAAAATAGATACAAATTTCGAATAAATAGATTAGATGAAATCTCAAAGAATCTAATGATTCAGTCTATTACTCATCAACTATATGTATATTTTTAGAACTATTTCATTCGCAAGGAGCTGGATGAGAAGAAACTCTCATGTCCAGTTCTGTAATAGAGATGGAATTGTGAACCAATGATCAACTATAACCCTAAAAGAACCAGATTCCGTAAACACCATAGAGGGAGAATGAAAGGAATGTCTTATCGAGGTAATCGTATTTGTTTCGGTAGATATGCTCTTCAGGCACTTGAACCCGCTTGGATTACGTCTAGACAAATAGAAGCAGGCCGTCGGGCAATGACACGAAATATACGCCGCGGTGGAAAAATATGGGTACGTATATTTCCCGATAAACCAGTTACGATAAGATCCGCAGAAACACGTATGGGTTCGGGGAAAGGAGATCCCGAATATTGGGTAGCTGTCGTTAAACCAGGTAAAATACTTTATGAAATGGGCGGAGTAGCAGAAAATATGGCCAAAAAAGCTATCTCAATAGCAGCATCCAAAATGCCTATACGAACTCAATTCATTATTTTAAAATAGGAATATAGAACCAAAGAAAAAAGGGACTTTGGAATGAAAAAAAAAAAATTGTAAGTTTCTTTTTTTATTTTTGGACAAACAATATTTCTTTTTTTTTTTTTCTTTTGCATTAAAATAACAGATTAAAAAAATGATATGATCCAATCTCAGACCTATTTGAATGTAGCAGATAACAGCGGAGCCCGAAAATTGATGTGTATTCGAATCCTGGGGGCTGGTAATCGGGGATACGGTCATATTGGCAACGTTATTATTGCTGTGATCAAGGAAGTAGCACCCAATTCCACTCTAGAAAAATCCGAAGTGATCAGAGCTGTAATTGTACGTACTCGGAAACAACTCAAACGCGACTGCGGCATTATCATACGATATGATGATAATGCTGCAGTTGTCATTGATCAAAAAGGAAATCCAAAGGGAAGTCGAATTTTTGGCCCGATTGCCGAGGAATTGAGGCAGGTCAATTTCACAAAAATAGTTTCATTAGCACCTGAAGTATTATAAGAGAAAGCGCTGGGAAAGCATTGTAAGATGAGATAGAAAACATTATATAGTTAGACTATTTGATTATAGTATTTGAATTCAACCGATTAATCAAATTAATTAGTAGATTATGTTTAACGTATATACCTTAATAATAAAATTCATGAATATGAATTAAAAAAAACAAAAGCAAAAAGACAATGTTAATTATATCAAAACTCAAAATGTTAGTTTATAATGAGTCAAGACACAATTGCTAATATAATAACCTCTATACGAAATGCTGACATGGGCGGAAAAGGAATCGTTCGAATAGTATCTACTAATATCACTGAAAACTTTGTGAAAATCCTTTTACGAGAAGGTTTTATTGAAAATGTGAGGAAACATCAGGAAGGCAACAAAAATTTCTTGGTTTTAACCTTACGACATAGACGACATAGAAAAACTAAAAAAAAACAATATAGAACTAGTCTAAAATTAAAACAGATTAGTCGACCCGGTTTACGAATCTATTCTAAGTATCAACAAATTCCTAGAATTTTAGACGGGATGGGAATTGTAATTCTTTCGACTTCTCGGGGTATAATGACAGATCGAGAGGCTCGACTAAAAAGAATCGGCGGAGAAATCTTGTGTCACATATGGTAATTCTTCTGATATCCAAATTATATCTATTTTGATTTTGTTTTGTAAAAAAAAAAGAACAAGTCCGAGATTTGAATAGCATTGCTGCTACATTAAATTTGCGGATACTTCAAGATAGTTTTATATAGAATATCCTTATTTTTTATTCTATATTATAGAATCGAAGGATATAGAATATAAGGAATAAAAAGAAATTCACAAAGGTTTACTTACTGAATCACTTTCCAAGGGTATGTTACGGGTTCCTTTAGATAATGAAGATCCTGTTTTAGGTTCTGTTTCAAGAAAGACCTAACAAAGTTTTGTTTTATACCACCAGGAAATAGAGTCAATAAGCCTCATTATAATTATGATTCGACCGGAGAGGAGAGCGTCTAATTTAGAGACTCCAGAACAACAATTCGAAAGATTGGGTAATTTTTGAACTTCAATATTTCTTTTTTTTATCGGGATACAATTCAATCAAGATTGAAAAAAAAAACGCTTTTTCTTCAAAAAAAGAGTCTGTATATTCAAAATTAAGGAACGCAAAATATGAAAATAAGGCCCTCCGCTCGTAAAATTTGTGGAAAATGTCGACTAATACGTAGAAAGGGACGAATTAGAGTAATTTGCTCTAACCCGAGACATAAACAAAGACAAGGATAATTTGTCAAAATAAAGAAAAGGACTATCTAAAGGATCTGATAGATAAATACAAATAAAAAAAAAAGGATCTATTTTGACACGAAATGGATATATCCATAGGTCTCGGACTTTTTTTTGAGATAATAAAATATGGTAAAATTTGTAACAAGACTTGCTTGGCGCAGGAAAAGACGTCCTCGTAAAAATACACCTAAAATACCAAAGGGAGTTATTCATATCCAAGCAAGTTTTAACAATACTATTGTAACCGTTACAGATGTGCGGGGTCGGGTGATCTATTGGTCCTCTGCGGGCACTTGTCGATTCAAGGGCCCAAGAAAGGGGACACCTTTTGCCGCTCAAACCATAGCGAAAGATGCTATTCGGATAGCAATGGATCAAGGTATGCAACGAGCGAAAGTCCTGATAAAGGGCCCAGGTCGCGGAAGAGATGCGGCATTAAGAGCTATTTGTCGAAGTGGTATAATATTAAATTTCGTCCGGGATGTAACCCCTATGCCCCATAATGGCTGCAGGCCTCCTAAAAAAAGACGCAAATAAACATTGAAGAGATTTCAAGAGAAATAAAAAATTCAAGGATTTTATAACAAAAAGAAGAATCTTATTATGGTTCGAGAGAAAGTCAGAATATCTACTCGAACACTACAGTGGAAGTGTGTTGAATCGAGAGTTGACAGTAAACGTCTTTATTATGGACGTTTTATTCTGTCTCCACTTATGAAAGGTCAAGCCGACACAATAGGCATTGCGATGCGAAGAGCTTTGCTTGGAGAAATAGAAGGAACATGTATCACACGTGCAAAATCTGAGAAAATACCACACGAATTTTCTACTATAGGGGGTATTCAAGAATCAGTACATGAAATATTAATGAATTTGAAAGAAATTGTATTGAGAAGCAATTTATATGGAACTCGTGACGCGTCTATTTGTGTCAAAGGTCCTGGATATGTAACTGCTCAAGACATCATCTTACCGCCTTCTGTGGAAATCCTTGATAATACACAACATATCGCTAGCCTAAGGGAACCAATTGATTTGTGTATTGAATTACAAATTGAGAGGAATCGTGGCTATTGTATAAAACCGACACAAAATCTTCAAGACGGAAGTTATTCCATAGATGCTGTATGCATGCCTGTTCGAAATGTGAATCATAGTGTTTATTCTTATGGAAATGGAAATGAAAAGCAAGAGATACTTTTTCTCGAAATATGGACAAATGGAAGTTTAACTCCTAAAGAAGCACTTCATGAAGCCTCCCGAAATTTAATTGATTTATTTCTTCCCTTTCTACATGTAGAAGAAGAAAACTTACATTTCGAAAAAAATCAACACAAAATTACTTTACCCCTTTTTACTTTTCATGATAAATTGGTTAAACTAAGGAAAAATAAAAAAGAAATACCATTAAAATCGATTTTTATTGACCAATTAGAATTGACTCCTAAGATCTATAATTGTCTCAAAAGGTCCAATATCCATACATTATCGGACCTTTTGAAGAACAGTCAAGAAGACCTTATGAAAATTGAACATTTTCGCATGGAAGATGTAAAACATATATTAAGCATTCTAGAAATGGAAAAGCATTTCGCAATTGATTTACTAAAAAATCAATTTTAAAGCCGCTGGATTTATATTCATTTTCATCCCTTTTTTTCGATTTTTTTTCCTAAAGATATATCTATTGAATAGGTGTTATCTAGGGAGAATTCACCTTGAAGTGACTATTCCCTAGATACACACATCGTGCTATTTTATTTTCAAATTGAATCAATTTAAAAAAGACCTAAAGTTAGGGATTTATCAATAGGTAATGTTGCTCCAATACCTAACCAAAGGGCCGCTACGGTACCAATCAAAAAGACAGTTGTCGCCACTGGACGACGAAATGGATTTTGGAATTTATTAACATTTTCCAAAAAGGGTACTGTTAATAATCCCGCGGGTACTGAAACCATTAAAAGAACACCTAATAACTTATTAGGTACTGTACGAAGTATTTGAAATACGGGAAAGAAATACCATTCGGGCAATATTTCCAAAGGAGTTGCAAATGGATCCGCGGGTTCGCCAATCATTGATGGTTCTAGAACCGCTAATCCTACATTACATGCAATAGTACCTAGAATTACTACTGGAAAAATATATAAAAGGTCATTGGGCCATGCGGGTTCTCCGTAATAATTATGCCCCATTCCTTTAGCCAATTTAGCTCTTAATACAGGATCATTCAGGTCAGGTTTTTTTGTTATTGGGATAGGTGAATTCTTATCAATCCATCCTCCGAAAGAACCGGATATGAGAATTTTTCATCATCCGGCTCGAGCAAGAATCAAACGAACCAAAAGTACCCATATGAAAAAATAGAGATCTCTAGATGTTATAAAATCAATCAATATATTATCCATAGCTACACATATATGAATGATTTTATGAAAAAAAAAAAGAACTGGATTCCTTTTTCCAAAATTGCAATCATCCATCGCAAGGACTTCGGTTCTTACAAGTAAATAAATGCTCATTACCCAAGTGGGCCTATAAAGGTAATAATGACCAAGTGCTTTTTGGGTCGTCTTAGACCTTTGGACTTTATCTACAAAAAATATCGATATTTTTTGTATACAAAGAATTTACTTGTTACTAATATGGTTTCGCCTCTGTCATTCTTTAGATCCGCTGTTTCACCCCGATAGTATCAGAAATGGAGTCAATGCAAAGAAAATGGGTGCATTTCCATACTATTAAGTATACTAAGTAGTAAGTAAATAAAAAAAAATGAATAAAAAAACGAAATACTAAAGATACTTTAGATAAGTATATTAAGTAGGTAAAATAGCTAAAAAATAGAATATATGGATTCTACTACATCACTTATTCCACTGGATTTTACGGGGCCTGCTCATGCACGACATGCTTGGATCGGATCATAGAAAAAATTCTCTTTAAGTGAACCAACCTATCCTAAATAGAGTATATGGCTTACGGAGTGGTTAGAACAAAGACACATTTGGTTGTGGATTCCAATGTGGCGGATAAAGACATATCATATATCTGCACGGCCAAATCAATAGTCCAAGTCAAACACTCCCATAATCCATCTTTTTCTTAGGAGAATTCGCTTCAACTATTCATTATTTCAAAGAAATAATATAATGTAGTTGAAGAGAAATATCTAAATACATGTCTTATTCTTTTCAATAATCCATATTTGTAGCAATAAAATACTATTCTCCCTCCCCCAATCGATCAATGATTGATTACTAATATCTATGATCTATATTGTTTATAAAGGACCCGAAATACCTTGCTTACGTATCATTAGAAAATGCATTAACATAAATACGGCAGTAAGAAGAGGTAATACAAAAGTGTGTAAACTATAAAAACGAGTCAAAGTTGATTGTCCTACACTAGCACTTCCACGCAATAACTCTACTAAAGGGGATCCTATTATAGGAATAGCTTCCGGCACGCCTGTTACAATTTTTACTGCCCAATAACCAATTTGGTCCCAAGGTAAAGAATAACCAGTTACGCCAAAGGATGCTGTCAATACACCAAGAACCACACCTGTAACCCAAGTTAATTCACGAGGTTTTTTAAAGCCACCTGTGAGATACACACGAAATACATGTAGGATCATCATTAGTACCATCATACTTGCTGACCATCGATGAACAGACCGGATTAACCAACCAAAGTTAACTTCAGTCATTATATATTGAACTGAAGCAAAAGCTTCAGTAACGGTCGGACGATAGTAAAAAGTCATAGCAAACCCTGTAGCTACTTGGACTAAAAAACAAGTAAGGGTAATTCCTCCTAAACAATAAAATATATTGACATGAGGGGGAACATATTTACTAGTTATATCGTCTGCAATCGCCTGAATCTCGAGACGTTCTTCGAACCAATCATAGACTTTATTGAGATAGGTAAACCAAGAAAACTCCCCCTCTGAGAACCGTATATGAAAATTTCATCTCGTACAGCTCAAACAGAAAACCCCAAATACTTGTTGAAATAGATATGTGTAATCGAAACTTCTTAATGCTATGATTCAAGAATTCTCTTGGAAGAGAGGAAAACGAAAAAAGAAAAATTCGAAAACTCTTCTTTGCGGTTATAATGCTAAAATGTCAAGTCGGCTCATTCATTTCTTGATGTTGATCCTTACGGGCCTCTTGAATCTTCTATTTACCCATTTTATTTTTTCTTTGATTGAGTATTTTTTTTTGTTTATGTAATGCAGCCTTACCGGTGTTTTCTTTATTTTTATTATTGATTGATAGGAATTTTCTTGTTAAGATTCTATAAATCGATCGGAAACCTCAGATTCATACTAGAACCACGATGATTCAAAAAAACTTTGAAAGTTAGTACAAAGATTCCCCGAGCAAGAATCGTCGTATCATCACTTATGGAATGAATAAATATAATGACGAAAAATCCAAAGAGAGAGTTGTCTTTTTATTTTTATCAAAATGAGATAAGCATAGACAAAGAGTTTCAAAAATCTTTTCATTTAGACTTTCGCATTTTTTGAAATTTTTTGTAGTTTGGCCGCGGGATCTGAATATTAAGTATGAATCATAGTTCTAATACTTCGTAATCCATTTCATATATTCCGTGCTCCAGATACTAGAATCAATATCTGACGAGATAAAAAACCATCTTTATCAAGATAAGATGACAGACTCATTTTCTGCACTATTAATAGGATCTTTTATAACAAGTCGCACACTCATATTCCAGAAATACCAAAAAAGAAAGGGATTCCGCGATCAAACTACCAAAATAGAATAGAAAAATAGAATAGGATTAGGCTAAAAAAACCGAGACCCAAATGTTTCACTTTGTATTAAGCATTAAAATGAAATATTAAAAAAAAAAGATGGGACTTAGTGATTCTTGTAAATCTAATTCATTGAAATCCCATCCAGTAAAACGGAAGAATTATAAATCTCTAAAATAATAGATAGGAATATCGCAAATAGAGCCATTGCGACGCCCATCAAAGGAGTAGTTCCCCATCCCGGAGCTACTTTACCATATTCTGAATTCAACGGTTTCAATAAATCCCCTACAATTGTTCGTCTTGGACCACTACCCTCTACACTTTGTGTAGCCATAAATCCTATTTTGTATTAATTAAGATTTGTTGACTTTGTATACCATTCCGTTGTAAATAAATCATCTTATCATAGATCCATTGTGGTCTTAAAATTAAGAGAATTCTATAATAATTAATAATGGAAACAGCAACACTAGTCGCCATCTCTATATCTGGTTTACTTGTAAGTTTTACCGGGTATGCCTTATATACTGCTTTTGGGCAACCCTCCCAACAACTAAGAGATCCATTCGAAGAACACGGGGACTAGTTGAAGTAGAGAGCCCCCCAATATTGATTGGGGGGCTCTCTACTTCAATTCTTTACTTCAATTAAGATAATAAAAAATCATTTTACCTTTCCTTTTTAGTTGGAACTTTAGGGGGTTCTCGAAAAAAGATAGCGAAAAAAATTATTCCTAGAGTCGAGACTAAAAGGAATGTATAAACCAATGCTTCCATAGATTCGATCGTGGTTTACAATTATAGCTTCCATACCTGTTTAGTTGGGATTGTCCCCCGGATAAAAAAAAGCAAAAGTCGAAGAAAAGTGGCAAGTCAAATCAAGGTGTCCCCGATACCCTATGTCAAATTGTCAAATTACAAAAATGGAAACGAAAAGTACAAGATCAATGCTATATCAAACTGCTTGTCTTCTTGTAGTTGGATCCCCAAGTTTTTGGAATGCTCCAAATTCCACTTGAGCGTCTAAATCTGGATCAATACCAGCAAAAACATCTCTGAACAAGGTTCGAGCGCCATGCCAAATATGTCCGAAGAAAAAAAGCAGAGCAAACGAAGCATGTCCAAAAGTAAACCAACCCCGGGGACTGCTACGAAAAACACCGTCGGATTTTAAAGTAGCACGATCTAATTCAAAAATTTCACCTAATTGAGCGCGTCTAGCATATTTTTTCACAGTAGTAGGATCACTATAACTGACTCCATTTAGTTCGCCACCGTAAAACTCAACAGTTACACCTACTTGTTCGACACTATACTTCGATTCTGCCCTTCGAAAAGGAACATCGGCTCTAACAATTCCGTCTTCGTCTATCAAAACAACTGGAAATGTCTCAAAAAACGTAGGCATACGACGTACAAAAAGTTCACGTCCTTCTTTATCTCTAAAGATAGGATGTCCTAACCACCCAACAGCTATTCCATCCCCGTTGTCCATTGAGCCCGCTCTGAACAATCCACCCTTTGCCGGATTATTTCCAATGTAATCATAAAAGGCTAATTTTTCAGGAATTTTAGACCAAGCTTCGGATAAACTTTGATTTTCGGCTAGCCCAGCACCAACTCTTCGATATATTTCTTGCTGGAAGTATCCTTGATCCCATTGATAACGAGTGGGACCAAATAATTCAATCGGGGTAGTTGCTGAACCATACCACATAGTTCCAGCAACAACAAAAGCTGCAAAAAAGACAGCCGCGATACTACTGGAAAGCACGGTTTCAATATTTCCCATACGTAATCCCTTGTATAGCCGTTGGGGCGGACGGACACTAAGATGGAATAAGCCGGCCAATATGCCCAGAGTCCCCGCTGCAATATGATGAGAGGCTATTCCTCCCGGAACAAAGGGATCAAAACCTTCCACACCCCACGCAGGATTTACAGATTGTACCTTTCCAGTTAGTCCATAAGGATCGGACACCCATATTCCAGGACCATACAATCCCGTTACATGAAACGCGCCAAACCCAAAACAAGCCACTCCTGAGAGAAATAAATGAATTCCAAAGATCTTAGGCAAATCTAAAGAAGGTTTTCCTGTACGCTCATCACAAAATATTTCTAGATCCCAAAACACCCAATGCCAGATAGCTGCCAAGAAGCACAAGCCAGAAAAGACAATATGCGCCCCAGCCACACCCTCATAACTCCAAATACCTGGATTCGTTATAGTTCCGCCTGTGATACTCCAACCACCCCACGAATTGGTTATCCCTAACCGAGTCATGAAGGGTATTACGAACATACCTTGTCTCCACATTGGATCCAGAACTGGGTCAGAGGGATCAAAAACTGCTAATTCATATAGAGCCATCGAACCGGCCCAGCCGGCAACCAAAGCTGTATGCATTATATGAACAGATAGCAAACGGCCGGGATCATTCAATACGACGGTATGAACACGATACCAAGGCAAACCCATGGAAATACCCCTTAATTAGTAATATTAAAATTATTAATATTTAAATATTAACGTACTAATAATTATTAATATTAACGAAAAATAAACACTATGTAACTTTATTACACTAGAAAAAACTATGTTATGGATCTCCCTTTGTTCAGTGAATTATCCCGAATAAAGGATTAATCCTTTTTCTATCCTGTTTAGTATTTTAGTCATAACGTTCCAATTCCATTTGTAGGAACAAAGAGAAGCAGATCTATTCTATACCCGATAAGCATCAATACGCAATGGGAGGTGGTTAACCTCTTTTTATATGCGCGAATCCATACATTCATCATTCAAAGGGCTTCTTCGTAAGAATTTGACTTTATTTCTTCCGGTATTTTTAGTTATTTTTTGGTTATGAACTTCTCGAATCCACTGAACTTATCTAATCTGCGGATAAGGACCGGTATTATTAAGACAAGAAATTCATTTTTATGAGGATACTTTTATATTCTATATCTGTTCTAGTTGGGGTTGACATATAGATGGCTTCTATACTATACTATATTATGCAAATGGAAAAGAAAGACGGGGTTGACATATAGATAGATTCTATACTATACTATATTATGCAAAGGGAAAAGAAGGGGTTGACATATAGATGGCTTCTATACTATACTATATTATGCACAGGGAAAAGACGGGGTTGACATATAGATAGATTCTATACTATATTATGCAAAGGGAAAAGAAGGGGTTGACATATAGATGGCTTCTATACTATACTATATTATGCAAAGGGAGAAGAGAACAATTGATTGATTATTTAGAATCAATACTAAATAGTTACATATCCTTTTTGATTTTCCTATATTTTTAAGGAAATGCAACGTTAGATTAAAATCTAAGAATGGTTCATGATTCATGAATTCACAGTCGATAGTTAAATGTTGGTTAATGTTGGTTGGGGACTCCAAATCCCCTTTCTCTTCGGTAGTTAAATGTTGGTTGGGGACTCCAAATCCCCTTTCTCTTCGGTAGTTAAATGTTGGTTGGCGACTGGGGGACTCCAAATCCCCTTTACAGTCGTTGGTTGGCGACTGGGGGACTCGAAATCCTCTTTACAGTCGATAGTTAAATGGTTGGTTGGCGACTGGGGGACTCCAAATCCCCTTTACAGTCGTTGGTTGGCGACTGGGGGACTCGAAATCCTCTTTACAGTCGATAGTTAAATGGTTGGTTGGCGACTGGGGGACTCCAAATCCTCTTTACAGTCGTTGGTTGGCGACTGGGGGACTCCAAATCCCCTTTCTTTTCTTTACAGTCGGTAGTTAAATGGTTGTAAAGAGGACTCCAAATCCTCTTGTCGGTAGTTAAATGGTTGTAAAGAGGACTCCAAATCCTCTTTACAGTCGATAGTTAAATGGTTGGTTGGCGACTGGGGGACTCCAAATCCTCTTTACAGTCGATAGTTAAATGGTTGTAAAGAGGACTCCAAATCCTCTTTACAGTCGATAGTTAAATGGTTGTAAAGAGGACTCCAAATCCTCTTTACAGTCGATAGTTAAATGTTGGTTGGGGACCAATCAACATTGGAAATCCCCTTAGTTGGGGCGGCATGGCCGAGTGGTAAGGCGAAGGACTGCAAATCCTCGTTCCCCAGTTCGAATCTTGGGTGTCGCCTGATCAACAAAAGAGACGAAATGCCTTAGCTCGTTTTGCTGATATAACTGCTTCAATTTTTTCCCAATAGAAAAAAACGCGGAGGAAAAAAATGACTCTTGAGACTTCCAAGAGCGTCGCTGCCTATAAAGATTTGTGCTTAATCTTTACCGATTCTACCAAAATAAAAATATTAAATAATATAATAAGAACTTCTTAAGATAAATTGGATTTTTTGTATTATTTCATCAATGGTATTGGCCAAAATACTTTTTTTTTTGACTCCGCACCGGCGATTCGACTACTATTATTAGTGAACAATAAACAAAGTGAACAATACTGGAAAAATTCCTTCATATTCATAGAGATAGGGGACATAATTCACATGGATATAGTAAGTCTCGGTTGGGCTGCTTTAATGGTAGTCTTTACATTTTCCCTTTCACTCGTAGTATGGGGAAGAAGTGGACTCTAGGGATACTCCTAATTGAGTTGAGAAATAAAACTCTATCAATTGTTTTATAGATCATTCTGCAAAGAATTTTGCATTCAATTAATTCAATTTCGAAATTCTTACAAATTTCGAAATTGAATTGAAAAAAATCTTCATTTCGAAATTCTATTCGAGTCGGATTTGGGTTGAATAATTTCGTCTATTCTTGAATAGACGAAAAAGACCCTGATTAATATAATCATAATCAAACAAATATTTGAATGATTCCCGTGTTTTATATTTCGCAAACAAAGTAAAAGGAATCAAAATGAGAGGAAATTGATTCCAAACGAATTCTTCTTAAATTTTCTATTTCGCTAAACCGACCGTTAACTAGAATTATATATTGACAATTCTAGTCAATGAGGACTAGAGGAACCTTTTTTACTTTTTATTTGTTTGCCTTTTTCTTGTTCAAAGATAAAAGAAAGAAAGTCTTTCCTTTTGAAATTTTGAAAATTTCAAGTAATTTATTTATAGTTAATTAAATATAACGGGTTTCCGTGGGAAATAAGATAGACATAGTGGTCCTCCAACGAGATAATACACATCCTAAGATATTTTCTTAAAGAAGTCGCATATTGCGTTGTGCGCTTATTACTTAACTTTACTATTTGATTTAGTATTTTAAAAATCCTATTTATGCTATACTTTATTGACTTGACTCATTTCATATGATGATTCAAAGATTCAAAACCGACGGAGTTTACTAATGCTTTTCGGCGAAATCTAAAAAGTTTTTCTAAAACTCCATTCTTTGGATGATTTGACAATCGTTTAATCACTTAAGAATACTAAAATAAGATTTCTTGATTTTCTTTTATTAATATAGTCTATCTAGACTCTTTTTTTTTTCCTTTTCTTTGATTTGATTATTTCAATAGATTCGAGGATTCCTATTGAAATTTGAATAGGAAATTTCAAATAATCCGAAATCCAGGAATTAGAATCGTAAGAGTCAGAAGTGCCTTTCTTTCGACTATTTCAGATTAAGATTAATGTGAATCAACACAAATCAAATAGATGAGGAAAACAAATCGAATTGGGACCTTATGTACATTCCATATAGATAATTAATATCTAAATGTATAAAAATGAAGATGCCATTTTCGATTGATTTCTATTAAACCTATATCTTTATACAGTACAACTTTATAAACTCGAATAACAAAAAAAGATAGTATGGGTAGTAAAGAAATAGATATTTCTTTCTACCCATACTATCGGATCTCATAGGATACTGCTGATTCTAGTCCGCACATTTCGTCTAAAACACAAATTTGGAATCCTTTTTATTTATCTTTTTAATCATTGATATTGATTAAGAACTAAGACGTCAAGTTTCGTTCAAATTAATTACTTTGACTAACAGTTTTTACATATATTATAAGTAAAAAAGCAGTAGGAACTAGAATGAACAGTGCAGTAGCAATAAATGCGAGAATATTGACTTCCATAATCTCATCCTTTCGTTTTTCTTTACTTCACAATAACTCGGGATTTAATCCCATAGAGATGATAAATTTTTTGCCTCTAAATTCAATGAGATAAATTTTATCTCGATGATATCGAATCGGATAAATATCATGAATAACAATATCTGACCTATCAAATTGATTCCTCGTCGAGAATTGAATAGTATAACATAGAAAGATCGTTTATTCATACCGAATCAAAAAAAAAAAAGGATTCTTGACCCAATCGAGAATTTCGTTACTTTATTTTAATTTTAAAATTTTATTTGAAATTCTTTTTCATTCTTTTTTTTTTCTATAAAAAACAACTATTGCCTTCTTTGTCTTTGTCCAATCATCTCACGAAGTATCATCTAACCGCCTTTCCACTTACATTGGTTCCAAACAAATCCAAATAATAGAAGCGAAATGGAGAAGGGGAAGTTAAGTTCTAAACTCCTTTTTTAATGATCTAATCTTATTGGAAAAAGGTGCGATAAAGATTAGTAATGGAATAAATATAATATATCAAAACTTCAGTGTACAATTTGAATGAGATAGATTATTTCAAATTCAAATTAGTAATTGAGCAAAATCGGAGTCAAAAAAGAGGAGACTTTTCCAATTAAAAGAATCCCAAAGAAATTCGATTCATTTTGTATCGTACAAAGAAAAATTGGATTAAATTGGATTTGTGTATGTACTATCGGGAAAGATACGATATGGTACTCGATTCGATTTCATTACGCAGGTTGGGAGAAACCGAAAAAGCCAAACTCGGCACCATATCTCTTGAAATCCTGAATATTATGTCTCGATCCATTTCCGTCGCTATTAGTTAAAAAAAGTGGAATTCCCATATTTCTATTTACTTTGATTTACTTTGATGAAAAAAAGTAAAGTAATAAAAATAAAAGAAAAAAGAAGGAACCCCTTCTCTTTGAGAAAAAAATTCTACTATTTGTCCCCTTATTTACAGAAAAGAAAATAGAAAGCGGAATTGATATATTTTTTTGGTTGGATTGTTGGATTTGAATACGTCGGGACTGACGGGGCTCGAACCCGCAGCTTCCGCCTTGACAGGGCGGTGCTCTGACCAATTGAACTACAATCCCAGGGAAATAAAATCTAAAATAAATAAAGTGTACAGCAATTCTTATGATTTCATTCAAACCCGTTCTATTTCGATTTTGAATTGGAATTGGAATCGGCCCCGTTATAAGAGAGAGGCAAGTGGTAATATGGATATCCGCATGGATATCTACTTTAGTGATAATGACACAAATTACTAGTCATCTTTTCGTTATTTCAAATAAATCAAATCGATTGATAATCAATCTTTCAATGAAAATGAAAAGAAAGAAAAGTCTTTTTTCTTTATATCTTTAGATAATTCTTTTTCTTAGACTTTCTATTTACAAATCCTGATATGAATCTAGGTCATTAACAAGATCAGAATTTGTAGGAAAAAAAGAAAAAAACAAAAAAGAAAGTAAATAAAATACAAGTAAGGATATAGCAGAAATTTGGATTTCTTTTTTTTCTTTTTTGTTTTTTGTATCAGGCATTTCTAGAAAACAGAACAAAAGGGTAATATCATTTCATGGCGGATCAGTGAATTATTGGGCCGAGCTGGATTTGAACCAGCGTAGACATATTGTCAACGAATTTACAGTCCGTCCCCATTAACCGCTCGGGCATCGACCCAGGAAGAAGAAATTCCATATTTCTTAATAATCCCTGATCCACTTCCTTTCGTAATACCCTACCCCCAGGGGAAGTCGAATCCCCGTTGCCTCCTTGAAAGAGAGATGTCCTAAACCACTAGACGATGGGGGCACATTTGTCAGAATACTATGCCCATAAGTATGAACAGTTTTTTGAAATTGTCAATATAACAAAATGGTAGGACTAGATTCGAAAAATCTTTTCGCCTTTCATGATTCCATACAATTTTTTGATTCCTCATTTCTATTCATGAATTAATATATTAATTAATATAATATTATTTAATTAATATTATCCATTTTTTTAGTAAATTTAGTCAATTTCTTAAGAAATTTCTAGACCTTAGAGAATTCTAAATTCTATTTAATAATGAAATTCTATTGAAATGAGAATATTATAATGAATAATGGAATAATGGTGATTAGAAGAACCATATTAAGAAATTCTTAAGAAATTCGATTATTATTATATTATAGAATATTATTCTATAACTAAAAATTTTGCTCGGGGGACAAATAGAATCTGTTCATCAATGATTCGATGAAATATCTTTGATCTATGTTGAATTGGTAAGTACACGTATATATAAATAAAATGAATTTCGTTATGATGGTGGTCAATTCAATTAGGTTCGGCTTTGAAAAAATTCATCAAAAATCCATTGCATTAATCTTTATCAAATTCAATAAATATAAATAAACCCCCCTTTTTCTTACCTATATTCGCTAATTTCATTTATATTCACTAATTGAGTTTATATTCATTAGGTAAATGAAATTTCTCGTTTATGTTTATGAATGAATTATTAGAAGTTTACTTCATATAATAATTGGATTCGAATCTATTTACTTTATAGATTAGATAGATTTGATTTGGAATCGATTTCCCTAGATATATATTATCTACATGCTGGCTCATTTAGGAATTGAAGCCCTTTTAACTCAGCGGTAGAGTAACGCCATGGTAAGGCGTAAGTCATCGGTTCAAATCCGATAGGGGGCTTTGACCTTTTTTCATAAAACTTCAATGGTAGTATTCCCTAGGAGACTAGATTGAAGGGGGGAATATAGATATTGTTGATATTTGTAATAAATATAGTAAAGTAAGAAATTCTATATCTCTAATAAAATTTCGAATTAAATTCGAATAAGTTCGAATGGTTTATAGTAGATTAATTAGAGTTATAGAGTTTAACATTTGTTTATTATATTTTTGTTTATTATATTAAAAAAAAAAATTAAGTTGGCTCTTAAATCGTCAAATTTTTTGTCTAACCCAATCAAATCAAAAAAAATTGTAAAGATTAGATTCGAAATCAACAAAAGAAAAAGTAAGTGGACCTAACCTATTGAATCAGGACTATATCCACTATTCTGATATTCAAATTCGATATAGATGAAATTGGAACAGAACAGCGGATCCACCTTTTTCTTTCATTTTCATATTATACTTTTTTGTTTGGACTCCG